AAATAGATCTATGATTACTATTTGTATCATAAACGATTTCTTTTTGTTTTTTGTAAAGAGAAGCCATCTCAAACTCTTAATCAATCGAGTAATATTAATATGCATGAATACATAAAATTTTTGGCGGAAGGCATAAAAATTGAAAAAGGGGGGAAGTCATAACAAAAAGAAGTGGTAATGGAATCATTTGTCCTATATGTACAAATAAAAATCGGGCGTATCCTTACCCGGAGTAGAGCATAAACCTAAAAAGATTAACAGGGCCCATTCAGGAACAAGAAAACGACATTGTGATTTGGATTAGATCTCGATGAAACAATATATCAATAAGAAGTTAATTCGATAAGTTTAGTGACTTCTTTTTTTTTTTTCTTTTCTATTATTTTTCTATTACAAGAATACAAGAATATTATACGAAAAGGAGCAAAAACCTGTCTTTTTTTTAATCGAAGAAAAGTCCTTTCGTTAGAAGTCAGAAAGAGCCTTCTACGAATATAAAAAAAGAAAAAGAAAGAGGATTGGAATCTGCACATTGATTCTTTTTTTTTGCAATTTTTTGTTGAACCGTATGCACCAAAAGGCGCCTGTACGGTTCGTAAGGGATATAATTTTACCCTAATCAACCGACTTTATCGAGAAAGATTACTTTTTTTAGGACAAGAGGTTGATAGCGAGATCTCGAACCAACTTATTGGTCTTATGGTATATCTCAGTATAGAGAATGATACCAAAGATCTCTATTTGTTTATAAACTCTCCCGGCGGATGGGTTATCCCTGGAGTGGCTATTTATGATACAATGCAATTTGTGCGACCGGATGTACAGACAATATGCATGGGATTAGCCGCTTCAATGGGATCTTTTATCTTGGCCGGAGGAGAAATTACCAAACGTCTAGCATTCCCTCACGCTCGGCGCCAATGAGGTTTTTATTTGAGAGAAAAAAATAAGACTATGCCTTCGCCATATGAATATTAAGTAATAATAGCATGGCACTTTGAATTCGATATAAAAATAAAACAAGTTTTATTGTTTTTTCAAAACATTTGATTATGTATCGAGAGAGTAGTATGAGATAAAAGGTATTTCCTGTTTTTATATTGGAGATTACAGTTCAGCGTCACAAACTTTTTTATTTTCACACCGGGGGCTTAGTTGTATTCTGAAAGAGTTCGAAATAAAAAAAAAAGATTATTTTTTTCCTTAATTTTACAAAAAGCAACTTTGGGATTGCTGAAACACAGACAAACCAAATAATCTTAATAATAAATATATATAAAGCAACGGAACCATCATAGTATTTTTGAACTCCTACGAAAAGAAGGGTGGTAATTTGATCATTTACCGATCTGGGTCTGATAGATCCTATTTTTTTCGTTGATGGAAGGTAAAGGTCAATTTTATTATAGAGCCGTATGCAATGCATAAAAGATGCCCGTACGGTTGTGGTTGTTCAATTCTATCTTTTTTTTTTATTTTTATTCTTTCTTTTCTATTCATCATGCAAAATAGAGTAACCCCTCTTTTGTTATACCATCAGGGTAATGATTCATCAACCTGCTAGTTCTTTTTATGAGGCACAAACGGGAGAATTTATCCTGGAAGCGGAAGAGCTGCTAAAACTGCGTGAAACCCTCACAAGGGTTTATGTACAAAGAACGGACAAACCCTTATGGGTTGTCTCGGAAGACATGGAAAGAGATGTTTTTATGTCAGCAACAGAAGCCCAAGCTTATGGAATTGTTGATGTTGTAGCGGTGGTTGAGTGAAAAGCCCGGATTTTTTCGCGCAAATTCTCGATTTCCTATTTTATATTTTTGCTGAATTTACTAGAAAATTAAAGAAGTAATTAAAAATCATCAGGTTAGGATCGATCTAAACCAGCCCATTATTTATATAATATGATTCAACATGCCAACTATTAAACAACTTATTAGAAATACAAGACAGCCAATCAGAAATGTCACAAAATCCCCCGCGCTTCGGGGATGCCCTCAGCGTCGAGGAACATGTACTAGGGTGTATGTGCGACTCGTTCAGATCATGAGCTGGGATAAAAAGAAAGAAAACCTTTTCTAGTATCAATGATCAGTACCGGGGAATAAGATAGAATAGAAAAAGAAGTCCGTTCAATTCAGTATAAAAAAAAATCTATCCATTCTATTGTGTATGAAATTTATGGTTTCCATTGGTGCAAATCCAATCACCTCAATTTAAGATAAGAAGCAATTCTCCATTGGTAGCAAATGGTTATCCATTAAGCGGAGAAAATCCTACTTAAAAATAAAAACATAAAACTTAGGCCACTCTTGCAAGAACGGACTAACAGGGTTAGCTACCCAGCCAACTTTCATAATTAAATACCGTTACTGTGTAAGTAGATCTAATCGTGAAAGACCTATTACTAGATAATTCATGGGTAGAGCCAAAGAATGTGAACTATACAAGTTACCAATAACATTGATTAAATGAAGTAAAGGCTCCGGTGTATAGAGAAAACCTCACCGTTTAAGAAGTAACCATATAAACGAAGGAAGCCACTATTTCTTTATCTTTATCCATTTATATTTTTTATTTATTATATTTTGATACCTAGTAAAATTAAATTTCTTATTTCGAAGTGAAATGTCTAGAAAAAAAAATAGCGGTCGGGAAGGTTATAGTAGCCAAAGTCATTGGAATTTTTAGTTTATACATTGGAAAAAAGCTTTGTTATTAATAGACTAGGAAAGGGAAAAAGAATAACTGAAAGAAAGGAAATCTATTAGTTATTCGTCAAAGTTTCATTTATTCAATGACCAGAATTAGACGGGGAAATATAGCTCGGAGACGTAGAACAAAAATTCGTTTATTTGCATCAAGCTTTCGAGGGGCTCATTCAAGACTTACTCGAACAATTACTCAACAGAAAATAAGAGCTTTGGTTTCGTCGCATCGGGATAGGGATAAGCAAAAGATAAATTTTCGCCGTTTGTGGATCACTCGAATAAACGCAGTAATTCGTGAAATAGGGGTATCCTATAGTTATAGTAGATTAATACACGACCTATATAAGAAACAGGTGCTTCTTAATCGTAAAATACTTGCACAAATAGCTATATCAAATAAAAATTGTCTTTATATGATTTCCAATGAGATCATAAAAGAAGTACATTGGAAAGAATCCACCGGAATAATTTAAACGGAGTTCCCCGGAGAATGAACTCCGGGATAGTAAAACTGAATGAACACACTCAAAAAAAATATTTATTCTTGCCCGATTCTTTTTTTTTCTTACGACACGATAATTAAATCCATATTTTTCATATTTTTCGAACAAAACATCAATCTGCGTTTGAGTTCGGATTTTACTTTTTTTTAGTCAAGTGAAGAAAGAGATAAATAGGCTTACTCTTTCTTCATAAGCCTATTTATTTCTGGCTCGAAGACCCGCAGTTCTGGTGGTCGACTCGGTTCTTTCAAACTGTTTCTCATTATTAAGAAAAGGTAACAAAGATAAAATACGAGCTTGTTTTATAGCAATAGTAATTAATCGTTGTTGTTTCAAGGTCAATCTATTCACCCGTCTAGATAATATTTTTCCTTGTTCGCTAATAAATCGACTAATTAAACTCATGTTTCTATAATCAATTCGATCCCCCGATTGAATCGGGGGCAAACGCCTACGAAAAGATCGCTTGGATTTAAGAAAAGGCCGCTTGGATTTATCCATGGTTTGTTTAGTTTATTCCTTATCCCGAAAATCCTATTTCGGTCGGATCTAAAATGAATTAGAATAAATAGGATTTGGTTTGTTTATATTTAATTATGTTATGTTATATATAGAATATTTAACTATGTTCTATATAGAAATGTCATTTTTACCCTTCCTTGGAAGGGTTACATACAAGTGCTCGATTCGATTTATTTCTTTATCTCCCCATGAATCATATGTTTGTAACAAAATGGACAGAATTTTCTCAATTCCAATCGATTAGGCGTGTTGTGACGATTCTTTTCAGTAATATATCTGGAAATACCCGTTGATACCTTATTAACACCGTTTCGAACACAACCGGTACATTCCAAAATAACCGTTATTCGGACATCTTTTCCCTTGGCCATGAACCCCCTTTGGATTTTTGATTTACTCAACTCTTCTATTTTCGATCCGAAACGAAGAAGAAGGAAGGAAGGATAAATAGAAGTTATTAACTTGAAATCAAATTATGAAAACTTTCGCTGCAATCAATATACTAAAAAAATTTCTAAACTTTATTTCAAATTCAAATCACAGTATTTCATTTACATTTAAGTACCTTGTATAAGAGTCTTGTCCTAGATCTAGGCCCCAACCTGTTTATTCTACCTCCATCCCTAGTTAATTTTTGAATTGAATAATTTATTTAATTCAAACTTTAACCCAAGTCTCGAAGCTGTTGAATACACCTTTTATTTTTTTCTCTTTCCTCCCTCTTATTCTAAAAGGAAAAAGGGAAAAAAGAGAAAAAGGGGGCAAAGGATTAGTCACAAATATTTAATTGTATCTCGAATCTCCGTTATTTTGTACCGTATCGATAACTAGAATCAAAAAAAGGGGAATGTCAATGCATCTGGGAAAAAACGATTAATCTCTATCAATAGACCTGCTAAAGACCCGAACCATAGAGTACTTAATACCGGTGCCACGGAAAGATATGTTTTTAGATCTCGCATTGAAAAATCTCCTTCCTTCTTTTATTGTAATCAAAATGGTAATACATAAATGATCAGATGCATATGCAGTTAAGAACCTTGTACACGGAATCCCTAATTCAAATTGAAATGTACAACTATCCAGTAAATAAAATTTTTTCTTAAAACATAAAAAAACGCTCCTCTCTTCCCGAGCATTCCCGAAAACTACTCATTTATTTTTACGACAGGTTCCGTTCCGTATTTCATACGTATATAAGACTTTTCTTTTACTATTATTATATGTTAAATGGGACCAAAAAGACGAAATGCCCATATAAATTGTA